TAGCGAGATCTCGAATCAACTTGCTGGTCTCATGGTATATCTCAGCATAGAAGATGCTACTAGGGATCTTTATTTGTTTATAAACTCTCCAGGCGGATGGGTAATACCAGGAATAGCCATTTATGACACTATGCAATTTGTGGTACCCGATGTACATACAATATGCATGGGATTAGCAGCTTCAATGGGATCTTTCATTTTGGTCGGAGGAGAAATTACCAAACGTCTAGCATTCCCTCACGCTTGGCGCCAATGAGTTTTTTTATAAAAAAAAGAAGACTATGCCTTCGCTCTATCGAATATGAATCAAAAAAAAAAAAAAGAATAAGTAATAATAGCATGGCACTTCGAGTTCGATATGAGCAAACCATTATTGTTTTTTCCTAACATGAGATTTTGTATTGAGATAATAGTATGAAAAAGAAAAGTTATTACCAATTGGATCTTGATCTTATGTGTCAAGAGTTAATTTCAGCGTCACAAACCATTTTTCTTCCACACCAGAAGTCTCTTTCTTATCTTTATGTTATCAGAGAAAGAGTAAAAAAAAAAAATGGAAAAATTTATTTTATCCTTCTTGGATCGTATCAAAAAGAAACTTTGGGATTGCTAAACCACAGACAAGATAAATAGATAATAGATAAATTATATTATATATTTATATATTATTATTTATATATTATATTTATATTATATAATTATATATTAATATTAAATTATATATATATATAATAAAGTAAAAAAAAGCAACAGAACCATCATAGTATTTTTCTTTACTACTACGAAAGGAAGGGTGGTAAATGGATCATCTAAACATTTGGATCATATGAGTTATATTTCTTCTTTTCGATAGAAGAAATTCTATTGCAAAAAAAAGGAAAGGAAGAAAAAATAAATTCCATTGCAGAGCCGTATGCAATGTACAAAATATGCCCGTACGGTTGTTTAATTTCTTCTTGTTATTTTGATTCCCCCTTACTTTAATCAAATCGTGCGAGATACGCATAGAAGAATCGTTCATGATGTTATATCAATATCATCAGGGTTATGATTCACCAACCTGCTAGTTCTTTTTATGAGGCACAAGCAGGGGAATTTATCCTGGAAGCAGAAGAACTGTTGAAGCTTCGCGAAAATCTCACAAAAGTTTATGTACAAAGAACGTATAACCCTTTATGGGTTATATCCGAAGACATGGAAAGGGATGTTTTTATGTCAGCAACAGAAGCCCAAGCTCATGGCATCGTTGATCTTGTAGCGGTCGAAGATGAGAATACTGGAGATTATATATATATATAAATATAGAATTCCATTTCAAAATTAGAATTTTCCGTGATTTGATAGTGAATAGAAATCTTTCATAATCATCAACCATCAGGTTAAGATCGATAGGTTAAGATCGATCTAAGCCAACCCACTCTATTCTATCTAGAATGAGATTCTATAGACACGACATGCCAACCATTAAACAACTTATTAGAAACGCAAGACAGCCAATAAGAAATGTCACGAAATCCCCCGCTCTTCGAGGATGTCCTCAGCGTCGAGGAACATGTACTAGGGTGTATGTGCGACTCGTTCAGTTCAGATCATGAGTTTGAAGAAATGAAAAAAATTTTTCCAGTATCAATGAATACTACCAATGAATAGGATAGATAGAGTGAAAGACCGCCATTTAATTTACTATCTAAATAACTATCTAAAAATGAGGATCTATCATTTACCTATTATATTATGTAATGTAATTTATGGTTTCTATTGGTGCAAATCCAATCACTCCGTTTTAGATGAGAAGCAATTCCCCATTGGTAGCAAATAGTTATCCATTAAGCGGAGGAAATAGTCTTATAAGAAGAAAAAGGGTTATGCTCCTATTCTTATTCTTGAAAAAAAAAACGGACTAACAGGGTCAGCTACCTAGCCAACTTTCACTTTACAGAATTAAATGCCGTCACTGTATGGATAGCTTTTTTGTGAAAAGGACTATTACTTTCTAAGTATAATTAGAAAAAAAAAATAATTCTAATTGAAAAAAGGATGGGGTAGAGCCAAAGAGTGTGAACTATACAAGTTCACAATAAAATTCGATGAAATGAAAGAAGAGGCTCCGGTGTATAGAGAGGACCTCACCGTTTAAAAAGTTGCCATAGAAACGAGGAAACCCACTATTTAGCAGCAGTAGAATTTCTTATTTACAGGCAAGATACCCGGAAGTAAAAATTGTGGTCGGGAAGGTCATAGTAGCAAAAGCCATTGGAATTTATATTTTATATATCGGAAAAATCCGTTTTGTTATTAATCGACCGGAGGAAAAGGATGACTGAAAGAAGAGAACTGCATTAGTTATTCAAGAAAGTTTCATTTGATTTAATGACCAGAGTTAAACGGGGATATACAGCTCGAAGACGTCGAAAAAAAATTTGTTTATTTGCATCAACCTTTATAGGGGCTCATTCAAGACTTACTCGAACGAGTACTCAACAAAGAATGAGAGCTTTGGGTTCCTCTCATCGAGATAGGAGCAGGAAAAAGAGAGATTTTCGTCGTTTGTGGATCACCCGGATAAATGCAGTAACTCGTGAGTATATGGTATCCTATAGTTATAGTAGATTCATACACAATCTGTACAAGAAACAATTGCTTCTGAATCGTAAAATACTTGTGCAAATAGTCCTATCAAATAAGATTTGTTTTGATATGATTTCAAATAAAATCATTAATCAATCAAATACAAATAAAGGAATAAAAGAATCTTAATAGAATATAAGAATATACTATACAGGAAACAAGAATGATTGAAACAGAATTTCCCGGAGAATGGACTCCGGGAAGATAGAAGAAAAAGAAATTAAGATTTGAAATAAACGAGCATCTTTCAAAAAAAAATTTATTACCCATTTTCCCTTTTTTATAACATTTTATAACACAAGAATCAACTCGGGATTCTAGGTTTTTCGAGCAAAACATTAATCTGAGCTTGAGTTCCTATTGGAGTTTTGAGGAGTATGTCTATTTATTTTTTGTTCTAGGACCTGTAGTTCTAGGGATCGACTCCCCTCTCTCCAATTGTTTCTCATTATTACGAAAAGGTAACGAAGATAAAATACGAGCTTGTTTTATAGCAATAGTAATTAATCGTTGTTGTTTCAAGGTCAACCTATTCATCCGTCTAGATAAGATTTTTCCTTGTTCACTAATAAATCGACTAATTAAACTCATGTTTCTATAATCGATTCGATCCCCCGATCCAATTGGGGGTAAACGCCTACGAAAAGATCGCTTGTATTTACGAAAAGGTTGTTTGTATTTATCCATGGTTTGCTTATTCCTTGTTTGTTTATTTCTTATACTTATATCTTATTATACTTATATCTTATACTTATATCTTATATATAATTATAATTATATAATATTAATATTCTTAATATATAAAATAAATATAATTTATAAATAGAATTTAATATAATTTATAATTATTATAATTATAATATAAATATAAAATATAAATAAAATAATCTAGAAAATACAATTCTACTTTTTTTATTCATTTAAGATCCGACCAAAATAGGATTTGGTTTGTATTATCTATGTGAAGATGTCAAGTTCTTACTCTTTCCGCTCCTTGGAAAAATCACACATGCATTCTGTTCCATCTATTTCTTTATTTCCCCATGAATCATATATTTTTTACAATAGCGACAAAATTTTCTCAATTCTAATCGATTAGGTGTATTGTGTCGATTCTTTTGAGTAATATATCTAGAAAAGCCCGGCGATTCTTTATTGACACCCTTTCGAACACAACTGGTACATTCCAAAATAACTATAATTCTGATATCTTTACCCTTGGCCATGGACCTCCTTTTCATTTTGGATCGACTTCACTTTTGAACTCTCCTCATTTTTGTTTTTGATCCGAACCAAAAACAAAAGAAAATAAAAAATATATATTTACTAACTAGAGATGGAATTTAAAAATATTATTATTATTAGAAGTCGAATGACTTCGAAGTACTATAATCTAAAACAATAAAGAAAGAGAGTCATATTCATTAATAGAAGTTCATTAATATTAATATAAGAATATTAAATATAGTAATAATTAAGTAATACAATTTTTTCTAACTAGGAATTATTCCTTTCCTATCCTAAATTCCTAATACACATTTCTATTTCTTTTATCCCAAATTATATCGTAGATTCACTGTATTTTGACTGAGGTTCGATACACTTTTTTTTTCCTATCCTAAAGAAAAAGGGATCTAAATTGAAGCCATGTTACGTGGAATGGTATCTAAAATCTTCTTCATTTCTTCACATATCAATACAAGACAAGAATTCAATTAGAATTAAAAAAAGGGGAATGACAAGGCATCTGGAAATAAACGATTAATTTCTATCAATAGACCCGCTAAAGACCCAAACCATAGAGTGGTTAGCACAGGTGCCGTGGAGAGATATGTTTTTATATCTCGCATTTTAAATCCTCCTTCTTCTTTGATATTTATTTATTTTACATTTTTTTCTTTATTATTAATCATTATATTTTTTATTAAATATTAAATTATATATTAATATTATTTAAATTATATATTATTATTTATATATTATTATTTATATATTATTATTTAATTATTATTTATTTATATAATTTATTTATATATTATTTAAATATTTAATTTAATATATTTTATATTTTCATTTAATATTTTAATTTTAATATATATTTAATATATATATTATATTATAATTTATATAATTATAAATTAATTAGAAATTAATATAATTAAAAATAATAAAAAAATGAGATTAAACATATGATTATATGAAACTAAAAAAAAATGACAAGAACATTATACCTAATTCTACCTAATAATTCTACCTAATATATATATTACCTAATATATATATATATATTATATAGGTAGTAAGGTAGAGGAAAAGTAGTAAGGTAGAGGAAAAATAGGTGAAAAACGAACGATGTAGAAAACAAGACATGG